AAATTACAAAATTTCGCTTTAGCTAATGATCTAATTATAGGAATAATTGGAACTATTATATCAAGTTTTTTGATAACAATTTCAATTAAAAATGCATTTTGCATCATTTGACTCCGTATCACTGAACGATTTAGCCGCACATTTAAAAAATAACCTAAAAAGTAGAATGAATGTTCGGATAATTGGTTTATATGGATCGTTCCTGGTTGAGACCAAAGATCAAAATTACATTGCCATAAAAGGATCAAATAGTATCTCCATTTATTCATTAAAAGAGGCGCATTTTTTAAAGCCAGAATGGACTTTCCTTGATATCTAACATAATGAATGAAAGGATCCTTGAAGAATGTTAAGATAGACGAAAAATCTTTAGCAAAGAATTCTACAAGATTCTCTCGTTTTGCATAGAAAAAACTTCGTTCAAAAAAAACACTAAAAGATTTTAATCGTAAATGAGAAGATTTGTTACGTAGAAAAAGGAAGATAGATTCATATTCACATACATAAAAATTATATAGGAAGAAGAAAAATCTTCGACTACTTTTTGAAAAAGTAGTCGAAGATTTTTTTGGAGTAATAAGATTATTCAAATTACAATAATCATAAAAAAACAATCTTATTAAGTGAAAGAAAGGAACATCTTTGACCCAGTATCGAAGGATTTGAACTAAGATTTCCAAATGGATAGGATAGGGTATTCGTATATCTGACACATAATTTAAATATGTAAATTTATCCTCGAAAAAGGGAAAAATGGAATGAATTGATCGCAAATTATTATAAGATTTTGTTATTTCTGCCTTCTCTAAGGAAGAGCTTAATTGTAGGAAAAATGGAATTTCCACGACGACAGAAAAACCTTCTGATAAAATTTGTGAATAAAAATTCTTATTATACCTCAAAAATGGATTTTTATTTTTTTTAGAATCATTAGCAGAAATGATCAAATGATTCTGTTGATACATTCGAGTAATGAAACGTTTTACAATTAGTAAACTATATTTATTATTGCCATAACTTACATTTTCCACAAAAATGGATCTATTGAAATTATGACCATAAGCGAGTCCATAAATATACTCCCGAAAAACAAGTGGGTATAGGAAGTCCTGTTGACGAAATTTCTCTAGTTCTAAATATACTTGATATTCCTCCATTTTATAAATCGTATTTGATCAAAGGATCGGAGATTCATTGGATTGTCAAATGATACATAGTGCGATATGGTCAAAACAGAGTATTCTATTTTAGAATTCGAATAAAAAACGAATATGAATAGATACCTAGAAAAAAGTAAAACCTATCAATGGACTCTCTCTCCTCGCTTTTTCCACCTAATTGTTTTAGGATAACAAGCTAGTTAGAAATCCTTTATTTTTTTTTTTTGTCCAATCGCTCTTTTGATTTTGGAAATAATATCTTTTTATCAATATACTCTTTCTTCTACACATTTATCGCTACCCCATAACATAAATGGAGAATAGCTAATAGTTAGGACTCATAACAAAAATCCATAAATCCATTCATGGGAAAAACTTATCCCACAGCAAGCACTAATCTCTTTTTAACGTACAATTAGATGGGGTAATCATTCAAATTGAAAATGAAAGCTCGTTGCTTTTTGTTTACTTATAATTGGAGCCGCTAGGCTCTATCCCTTTATGAATTCAACCCAACGGAATTTTTTTTATTTCAAGACACGAATTCAAACAAAAATATGGGCCGATTTCAATAAGAATGAAATATTTTTAGAATTCGCCATTGATACGACATGCTGCTTTTTCCATTCATTCCTTTCTGGATCAGTCGTGGTCTTACAAACTCTACTGATGGTATGGATGAACCAATTACTTCATAGAAATGTGTAAAAAATGGAGTCGCGCTTAAAAGCCGAGTACTCTACCATTGAGTTAGCAACCCTAATAAAATTCATAAATTATAAATTAAATAAAGAAGGATGTGTATATCCAATCACAATAAAAACAATCAAAAAAATAAATAATAAAAATGGAATTGTCTGATAAAATATTCCATTAAAATATTCCATTAAAATAGAAAAATAGAAAGAAAAAAATGAAAAATGTAGAAATCGACTCGATTTTGAACATACAAATGAACAAATCAAAATCAAAAATGATGGATCACCTTTTTGTTTACTATGTTATACATTATTTTATACATTATTATATTTAGAATTTCTATTCACCTTTGAATCAAAAAAGAACTTCTTGTTTGTATCAAAGAAAATCCAACGAACACATCATTTGATGAAGTACAAAAATCTAAGTAAGGTGAATAAATCTATCCATTTATTCACAATGGCATTATATTTGTTTAATACACTGTTGTCAATATTAGTATCTATCTTTTACTTCTATCAATTTTTTTTTGTATTTTCTTTTTTAAGATCGATAAAAATCGATTTTTGTGGCTATAAAAAACAAGATTTTATGTCAACAACAAGAAATAAAAAATTAGATATGATTAGATATGAATAGAAAGAACAAAAAAGCGAGGGAGGGGGGATAAAAGAGAAAAGAATTCTATAAATCTATATACAAGTCATCCACACCCTCTTTTTTTTTTATTTCATTAATTGAATTTCGTTTGTTGATTAAGGCAAAGTTCCCTAAAAACACCTGCCTTTTTTAAAATATCCTGAACAGTTCCCGTAGGTTGAGCGCCTTGTTCAAGGAAATTTACAATAACAGGAATATTTAAATAGGTTTGATTCTTTATTGGATCATAAAAACCCACTTTACGAAGATCTCTTCCCTCTCTTCGGGATCGAACATCAATTGCAACGATTCGATAAACAGCTCATTGGGATAGATATAGATGAACAATACACCCCCCCCTAGAAACGTATAAGAAGTTTTCTCCTCGTACGGCTCAATAAAATTCAAAATTATGTCTATGGATAAAATTATGATGTCAAATTGATCGATAAAATCATCAAATCAAAAAGAATACCTCCTCGTATTCACAACTTCACACTTCAAATTGGATAATTTCAAAATAACTCAAATGAAAAAAGTCTTTAGGTATTTCATTTATTGAGCGGTCTCTATCCCCTTTTCGTGTCTGTCTTCTTTAGAATCTATTTTTTTCTTCATTCTAATGGACTTGTTGAAACAATTGGAAAATGGTATTTACTTGTTCCAAGATCTTTTAGCTTTTCCTCGAATCATTGGGTTTAGACATTACTTCGGGTATCTTTAATCGTTTCAAAAATGGTAGCAACATACCATTTTTTCTTTCTCTGAAAGAATCATAGAAATAGAAGATTGATTCCCGCAGATACACCTTTGATCGAAAAAGTTTTACCAATTCTAAGAAACAAATTTTGAGTTTTTTTAAACCTTGCTCGAATTGAATCCTTTTCATTTCTCTATCAAAAATCTACTTACGAAGTTGTTCTAACTTATTCATTTTCACTAACCTTAGATATTTGCCCCTGAAAAATGAATCAACTCGAGCTCCATCATGTACTATTTACATCATCAATCCTTTTTGCGTCCCCCAAACAATAAGTTCTAGTGCAATAGAACAAACGATGTCGAGCCAAGAGCATCCCGATTTCTATATACTAGATAGAATATAGTATCAAAAATGGCGGATGTAAGAATCCACAGTTAATCTAATCATGTCTTTCAAGTCGCACGTTGCTTTTTACCACATCGTTTCAAACGAAGTTTTACCATAACATTTTTTTAGTTTCGATCCGGTATGTAATTGATTCAATTATGAAATCGTGCATAGTCATTGATTTGATCGATATATAATAATCTGTACTATTTACTTTTGGGTTTTCCTTCTATATGACTCGACAACTATTAAAAAAGGATAAAAAATTCTAATTAATTCAATATTGTATGAATGCATTTTCTATTCTATTTTGATAGTTTGTAAAATAGAATAGAAAAAATGAATTTCTAATATAATAAATAAAAATAGAAATAAAGAAATAGGAAATAATATAAGAAATAATATATATATAAATAATATCTATATTATTATAGAATTATATTATACACCTATTCAAAGTGATTACAATAAAAATAATAAAAAAAAAGGGGGGAATATTTATTCTCATATAAAATTTGTATTCAAATATGTATATACATCATAAATGGATATGTTCTGGGACGGAAGGATTCGAACCTCCGAATAGCGGGACCAAAACCCGTTGCCTTACCGCTTGGCTACGCCCCATTTTTGATTCGAGACTAATAAACACTATTTTTGGTTGTTCGTCAATTTCAGTTCCAAAATTTTTTTATATTTTTCTTTTTAGAATAAATTGTTGCTAGGATTTTAATATGCGTAGATATCGAATTAAACTGAATTTATTGATCATTACATAAAATTCAATTAAGATATTGTACGAAAGTATGATTTCTTCCATTTTTTTTTTATTTCATTCTGAAATAAAAAAAATGGAACTCGATAAGTTCAAATCAAATAAAGGATTTTTTGGGTCTGATCTTATTTGATTCATTTTTTTTTCGTTTTATTACTCATTTATGAATTTTATATTTATTAAGATGTATTATGAATATTAATAAATATTCATTATAGATATGAATTCCATTCCATATTTGAATTATTTTATATTTAATTATATATATATATTTATTTAATTTTTATATTTAATTATATATATATAATATAATAATTTTATATATATGTATTAATTATGTAATAATTAAATATAATTTCGAGAATTCATATAATTCTTATATATATATTAAATATATTCTTAATATTTAAATAGTTTTATTCTTAATTTAAAAAAATAAAGTAGAATAAATCATATATATACAATAAAATACAATAAAAATAAAATTTCAAATTCAAAAAAGCAAAAGTACAATTAATTTTCTTAAAGAATAAAATTTTTGTTATGCTTAATATCTTTAGCTTGGTCTGTATTTGTATTCACTCTGCCCTTTATTCAAGTAGTTTTTTTTTAGCAAAATTGCCTGAAGCCTACGCTTTTTTGAATCCAATTGTAGATATTATGCCAGTAATACCCTTACTATTTTTTCTCTTAGCTTTTGTTTGGCAAGCTGCTCTAAGTTTTCGATGAGATCCTTAAAATAATGTTCTAAAAAAATTCAGAATTTATTGGAAAACAAAAATTCGAACATTTTAACAATTTATAAGATCAGATAAGTCTTACAGTGTGAATCCTCGATTCCAATATTGTGAAATTTTTTAATAGACAACAAAAATCCGAACCATTTCATCATTTCTGTTTTTTCCATTAAAAAATCCTAATCCTATTCTATTATTTATTAGATTTGAGTCCCACCATCAATACCTAGACCTAGATTGTGGATATGAAAGAAAATTTTTGGATAATAGCAATTATTGGTAATGGTAATAAAAGGTTCGACTCTTACTGCAAATAAATTTCTGAATCTTTTGTATTTCCTCGAAATCACTTTATTTCTCATAAACTTAGTATCAAAAGAAACATAATTTGGAATAGAAGAGAATCTATTCTCTTTCTCTGGCTTTTTTTTTAATTATCTTGGAGATTTTGTAATGCTTACTTTAAAACTATTTGTTTACACGGTAGTGATATTCTTTGTTTCTCTTTTCATCTTCGGATTCCTATCTAACGATCCCGGACGTAATCCAGGACGTGAAGAATAAAAAAATGTTTTTTTCTGTGTTTTCCGTACTTATGTTGGATTCTGAAATATTTTTAGAATTTTTTCTATCTATTTTAGATTTTTAACTAGTAAATTAAAAAAAAATCAAACAAACAAAAAGGGAAGGAAAACACAAAAAGAAGCTCCATAAGTTCAAAAGAAAAAAAAATACACCAAATCATCAACAGAAACGGAAAGAGAGGGATTCGAACCCTCGGTACAAAAATTCGTACAACGGATTAGCAATCCGACGCTTTAGTCCACTCAGCCATCTCTCCCCAATTGAAAAAATAGAATGACTATGTTTATCTTACATCGCATAAACAAAAAGTAGGTTTTTAAAAAGCCATCTTTATATCTTATCTCTTTTTTTTTTTATTTCTATTTGATTTCTATTCATTATTATATATTATTTAATATATTATAATTTATTTATATTGCAATTCTTTATTCTATTCATTCGATTTTCATTCTATTTTCATTCTATTTTTTTTTTATACAGCTAGAGCCCGGCTAGGTACTAGCCTAGCCAGGCTCTTTTTTTTTTTTCATTCCATGAATCCCGGATAACAATGATTTATTTATTTGAAAATGTATTGAAAATGTATTTTATTTGTGTTTGAAAAAAAAAACTTTTTGATTCCTATGCTATAGAACGAAAATAATATAAGCTAAAAATGTTATTTTTTATTACTTTGGTTCCATTCTTTTCTTTTCTGGTAACATATCTAAAAAAAAAGAAAAGAATGGAACCAAAGTAATTTTGTCGAGATGTATCTGTCAAAACAAAACCCAAAAATAAAATGAGCCCCTTTTCTGAATTTCAGAAGCGATTTCCCCGACGAAACATCTGAACACCCTGATTATGTTATGATAATATCATATATGCTCGTATTTCTTACGCCTATTTTTTAATAATGGCAGATTCTTTTGTTCGACAAAAGATCTATTTATATACAATAATTGTATTGTAGCGGGTATAGTTTAGTGGTAAAAGTGCGATTCGTTCTATGAACCCTTTAATAGTTAAGGGGTCATTTGCTTGATTCATATCCCGATCAAAAACTTTATTTCTTACTTAAAGGGGTTTAATCCTTTATACCTCTCAACGAACGATTCGAGGAATAATATACATTATCGTAATTTGTATACAAGAAGAATCAATTCTAAATTGATAAATTTCATTTGAAAATTATGAAACATAAATTTTTGAAATTGGATCAAGAATCCCCATTTTTTGAGTATGAGTAAAGGATCTATGGATAAAGATATCGAAAGTTGATTTCTAATCGTAACTAAATCTTCCATTTTTTTTATTTGTTTTATATAGGAGAGATTGAAGCAAAATAGCTATCAAACGATTATTTTAGTTTACTAGAAACATCGACATGTTTTTTTAGCTCGACAGAAATTTTATTCTTTTCCTAAAGATTCTTTTAAATAGAAATAGAGAACGAAGTAACTAGAAAAAACGGATTGTTTTAATTCTTCTATAGGGATCATCTAAAAAGCAAGATGTTTTAAATGTATTCATACAGAAAGGCTGACATAGATGTTATGGGTCATTTTTTTATGTCTTCCATCTCTTAATTTTTTCCATAAAGGAGCTGAATGAAACAAAAGTTTCACGTTCGGTTTTGAATTAGAGACGTTCAAAAAAAAATGATGAATGAACGTCGACTATAACCCTTAGCCTTCCAAGCTAACGATGCGGGTTCGATTCCCGCTACCCGCTTATTTCCTATTTTCCTATTTATTCTATTCGAATCTATCTTTTTCTATTATAGAATGAATTTCTTTTTTTTAGTAAATTTGTTAATTATTCATTTACATTTTT